TTTATGGCCTTGGCCTGTAAATGGACCTTTATGAGCCTCTAAAATATCTTTTAGACCATGACCTATACCCCAGTTGGTCCTATACATGTGACCTGCTATCAGGAAAAGAATTGCGATAGCTAAATGATGATGTGCTATATCGGTTAACCATAAACCCCCGGTCACTGGATCTAATCCGCCACGAAAAGTCAGAAATTCCGAATATTTTGACCAATTCAAGGTAAAAAATGGGGTTGCTCCTTCAGCAAAACTTGGATAAAGTTGAGCCAAAAGATCCCGATTTAAGATAAATTCATGAGGAAGTGGTATTTCTTTAGGATCTACTCCAGCATTTAGAAATTGGTTAATCGGTAAAGATACATGTACTTGGTGTCCTGCCCAAGAAAGGGACCCAAGTCCTAGTAGCCCTGCTAAATGGTGATTCAACATAGATTCTACATCTTGGAACCAAGCCAATTTTGGAGCAGCTTTGTGATAATGGAACCAACCAGCAAAAAGCATTAAGGCTGCGAAGACCAATGCGCCAATTGCGGTACAATAAAGTTGTAATTCACTAGTTATTCCAGATGCTCGCCAAATCTGAAAAAAGCCAGAGGTTATTTGTATTCCTCGGAAGCCCCCGCCCACATCTCCATTCAGGATTTCTTGGCCCACTATTGGCCAAACCACCTGAGCACTAGGTCCAATGTGAGTAGGGTCGCTCAGCCATGCTTCATAATTGGAAAAACGAGCACCATGGAAATACATGCCACTCAGCCAAAGAAAGATGATAGAGAGTTGGCCGAAATGGGCGCTAAATACTTTTCGAGAGATTTCCTCCAAATCACTAGTATGACTATCGAAATCGTGAGCATCAGCATGTAGGTTCCAGATCCAAGTGGTAGTATCAGGTCCCTTAGCTATTGTTCTTGAGAAATGACCGGGTTTAGCCCATTCCTCGAAAGAAGTTTTTATGGGATCCCTATCTACCAAAATTTTGACTTCTGGTTCCGGCGAACGAATAATCATTGAGTCCTCCTCTTTCCGGACAACACATACAAAGAAACCCGCCAACAGTCACTCAAATAATTAGTGAACCTATGATAGATGCTTAGAATTTTTTTCTTTCTCTTCTATCTCCCATCTATTCATCTATTTTCTTTAGTTATTCACTAGAGCAATTATGATCTGGAAGTCGATCTGGGGCAAGTGTTCGGATCTATTATGACATATCCATAAGGTGCTCAACGGACCTTTTTTATTTTATTTTTATTTTATAAAAAGTTTTCGCGCCTTTACATTGGTACACAAAGAGTTTTTTTATAACCTAATCTAGTGTATTAATATTTCAATTATAAGTTCCCAGATGTAGCCTATTTTTTTTATGTCTTAAATAGAGCATATTACTCTATTCCAAATCACGTAAACTTTTATTAGTCATTTCTCTTTTATTAGTTTTAATAGTCGAAAAGAAAAAAAAAATAGAAAAAAAATGGATATATAGATATTCTCATATTCATGTATTACTTCCCCCTACGGAATACCAGATGAAATCGAAAGATTTTCGAAAAGGATATAATGAAATTCTTTGTCTTTGATTGGTTCTTCTGATAGAAAAATAAAAAAGATCTTTTTTATTTGACTGATAGGGCCAACAAACTAAACTATTAATTATAACAAATATATATATAGAATTAAAAAAAAATAAATAAACAAAGGGAAAGTTCTTATTCGAAGCGCCTCGTGATCTTCAACCAATTCTGTGCTTCAATATAATTACCAGGAGTAAGCGTTATAGCCTGTTTCCAATACTCAGCGGCTTGAGCAAACCAAGCCTCTGCCATTTCAGAATCTCCTTGTTGAATGGCCTGTTCTCCACGGTCGGAATAGGCGGGGCAATTCCCTCCCTGAGAACCGTACTTGAGAGTTTCCTACCTCATACGGCTCGACAACCAACTCTTTTGTTTTGGTGTCCCAATTTTTTAACTTTAAACCTACTTTATATCTAATTGAATGTCTAATTGAATAAGATTTCTTATAGATATTCCATTTTTCTTGGATTAAACAAAAGAGATTAATTACATGAGTTTCAAACTTGAATTTGAATTTAATTAATATATTAATTATTATAATAATAAGTTTTATCTTTTCTCCTACCTTCAGAAATAAATAAAAGATAGGCATTTCAACTATTATTAGATATTAGAATTTTCTGAAAGGTAACTATCCCGCTTTCATATAAAAATTTATATAGAATCTTTGAAAAAGACTTTTCTTCATACTTCATAAAAAAGAAAAAGGCTTACAGTCTTTAGGATCTGATGCTACACCGCTGCTCAATACCTTAGGGGATCTACTCTATTACATAAGTAGATTCCTAAGATTTCTCTCATATTATTAGAGAAATAAACAGCTCTTATTGTATCGGTCAAAAACCTTGCCAATTGATCTTTACGGTGCTTCCTCTATCAATTAAATCTTTTATTTATCCATAGAAGAAAGTAGTTAGGCATATCTAGTC